CCAAATAACTCAATCTTCTCCCATGAACTATTTGTGTCAATGGATTAGTTCGATCCAAAACTTGAGATAATGGGTGTAATCCGAAAAAGGATTCATAAGTGGTTGTTAATGGAGTTGAAGTTACCAAATTTTGAGGGGTTGGTATTAATTTCTGTCTAATTGCTCCACATAGAGTTGCTCTAACCACATTTTCTAAACGAACCAGAGCCAATCCGAATTGATCTTGTAATAGATCCGCTACCGAACGAATACGTTTATTTTTTAAATGATTCATGTCGTTAAGCGTATCCATTCCAAATTTCATTCCAATCAAATGATCCGCAGCTGCCAAGATATCTCGCGGTAACAAAAAAGTATTGTTATGAGGTATATGAAGATTTAGTCTCTGGTTCATATTTAGTCGGCCAATCCTTCCTAATTCACATCTTTGCTGAAAGAATTTCTTTTGTAATTCTTCACATAAGGATTCAGAAAATACTGGATCTCCGCCTACACAAGTAAATTGTTGATAAAACTCTAAAATAGCATTTTCTTTTGACCCAATTTTTTTTTTCTCCTTATCATTAAGGAAAGACAAGAAAATTTCAGGGTAGCACACATTCTCTAGAATTTCTTTTAGATTCAACCCCATAGCTGATGATAGAACTAGAATAGATATTTTCTGTTTCCTACTCACACGAGCCCATATTCTTGCTTTTCTATCAATCTCTAATTCTACTCTTCCTCCCCAATCTGATATTATTGTGCCGATATAGACCAAAATTCCATTATGGTCCAATTCTGACCGGTAATAAATACCGGGGCTTTGCAATATTTGATTAATCACAATTCTGTATATTCCATTTACTATAGAGGTTCCCAGGGAATTCATTAGAGGAATGTTTCCAATAAAAATGGTTTGTTCTTGCATATCCCTACTGCTTTTCCAAATTAATCCTGCGGATACATATAATTCAGAAGAATATGTAAGTGATTCATATACAGCATCTCTTTCTTTTATCAAAGGTTCTACTAATTGATATGTTTCCACAAATAATTGAAATTCAATTTCTTGATCTGTATCTTCCATTTTTGGAAACTTAGAAAGTTCTTCTGTTAAGCCCTGATCAATGAACCTACAAAATCCTTCAAATTGTATCTGATTAAATCCAGGTATTGTAGACATTCCCTCATTTCCATCTCTAAGCATTTTGAATTTCCCATTTATTGACAAAAAAATTCCATTATTGAGTCGTTCTTCATCCCATTATATGGGTCGCTCTGGCAATAATGAAATTTCTATTCTGTTTACGGAATCACATAAAATTTTATCTAACCCATATATGAATATGGAATGTATGAAATATATATGAACAGGGGAATAAGAATAAAGAGAATTTTAGACTCAAATTGGAATTTCCAACAAATACAACTAGAAAGGAATTGAAAAATTCCACTTAACTTATTAAGTTAGACTTATGAAGTTTTGTATAGAATAACAAAAGAAAAGGTAATTCCATTTCTACCATTATTATCTTATGATATTACATGTTTTACATATTCCAATAGGATTCAATACCAGTAAAATAAGTGATCCGGATTTGATCTCTTCGATAAAATAAAGACCCAATAATCAGAAACAATATTAAAGTAGATTCTTTTAGCACTTAGCCTTACTTATTTCGTGAATTTCTTTTTTTAGTTTTAGTTAAAAAAAAAGAGGGTTCACGCAGAAGAGATATAGATATTTTTTTTCTAAGAGGTTGTTATAATATGATTGAAGCGCGGAAGAGGGCTTTATGAAACATACACAACACAGATAAAAGGATAGTTATTTATATATATGTCTATGTCTCCCCTGTTAGTGCAGTTCGATTCTGGACAGCGTCGTGCTCTGGCAAAACCTCATAGAAAATCGATTCTATGAGTTATAGAAATATAAGATTTCCGATTAGATATTCGCATAAGAATTTGGGTTCTGGGGTTGACATATATATAGATTCTATGTTAGAATAGAATCTGAAAATAGAGAAGAGCAAAATTTCGGTTCTGTCTGGGGTTGACATATTTGTCTACCAAAAAGACAATAAATTCATTTTTATGAGGATACCTCTCTATTAAAGGAAACTCGAATACTTAATGCTTTATGCTTTACATTATAAAAAATGCCCCTTGGTGTTCCAAAAGTACCCTTTGACTTTGACGTTGACTTTGACCGTCCCGAATACGAATACCGCGAAGAAGACGAAGAGTCAACTTGGGTTGACTTATACAATGCACTTTATAAAAAGAGACAGTTGTTTTTGTTTCAAGACGTTAATAGCGAGATAGCGAATCAACTTATCAACCTTTTTCTATATCTCGATTCAGAAAATGATATCACAGATTTTTGTCTTTATATAGACTCTCCCGGGGGATGGATACTCCCAGGTATTAGTCTTTATAATGTTATGGAGGCTGTGGAGTCGGATATACGAACAATATGCGTCGGACTGGCCGCTTCAATGGCATCTTTTATCCTGGCCGTGGGAAATCCTAACAAACGTGTAGCATTCCCTCACGCTGGGGTAATGATACATCAACCCCATGCTTCTTTTTTGGAGGAGGACGACGACGACGACGCCGACGACAACGACGACAACGACGACGACGACGATAACGATGACAACAACGAAAACATCCAATTTTTGAGGGAAATGGACGAACTAATGATCATTCAGGAAGACATCGCCAAAATTTATGCAGAAAGAACGAATCAACCTTTAGGGGTCATACTCAAAGACCTGCAAAGCGATTCTTTTATGTCAGCAACAGAAGCCCAAGCTCATGGAATTGTTGATTTTGTAGCACACTGGGAGCGACGAGTTAGAAAATAACTGGAATTTCATACAAATCGTGGTTGGGGTTGTTTCATATTTTATATTAACATTCTATTAATTTGAATAGAATGTTAATATAGAAATAATCCCTAATCCTCCGCATAATCATCCGGTTAGGAGCGACCTAAACCAACCCATTATGCATATGATTCATCATGCCAACTGTTAAACAACTTATTAGGAAGGCAAGACAGCCAATCAGAAATGTCAACAAAACCCCCGCGCTTAGAGGGTGTCCTCAGCGCCGAGGAATATGTACTCGGGTGTATGTGCGACTCGTTCGGATTGTGGATTGGAACAAAAGAAAGGAAACGAATTTTCCACTATTCGCGATCAATACCGATCAATAGGATAGAATGGTAAAAACCCCTTCACTATCTAATATCTAAAACACTATCTAAAAAAAAAAGATCTACCATATCCTTTTATTGTGTATCAAATTTATGGTTTCTATTAGTGAAAATTCAATCATCTCAATTTTCAAATTTAATTGTGAAAGAATTCCCCATTGGTAGCAAATGATTAGCCGTTAAGCAGGGGAAATCTTAGCTTAGGAAAAGGCCGAAAATTTATGCCTCTACTCTTGCAAGAACGGACTAACAGGGTCAGCTAATCAGCTAATCTTCATAATTAAATACCGTTACTGTATAGATAGATCTCGTTGTGAAAGATCTATTACTGGATAATTTCTGGGTAGAGCCAAAAAAGTGTGAACTGTACAAGTTAACAATAGCATCGATTAAATGATTATTAAAGGAAAAAAAGAGAGAGCTCCGGTGTATAGGGAAGACCTCACCGTTTAAGAAATAACCATAGAAACGAGGGAACCCACTATTTCTTTATCCATTTCTATTTACTACTTATTGTTATTTATTATATTATGTTATGTTTTTGTTTGATACTAGGTATTAATACAATTTCTTATTTCGAGGCGAAATGTCTAAAAAAAAAAAAAGAAAAAATCGTGGCTAGGAAGGTTAGAGTAGCAAAAGCTGTTGGAATTCTTATTTTATACATTGGAAGAATCTGTTTTGTTATTCTAGAAATAGAAAAGTGGAAGGGAATAAAATAACTGAAAAAAAAAGAACTCAATGAATTATTCATCAAAATTTAGTTTATTCAATGACCCGAATTAGACGAGGATTTATAGCTCACAAGCGTAGAACAAAAATGTGTTTTTTCGCATCAGGTTTTCGAGGGACTCATTCAAACCTTACTCGAACTATTATTCACCAAAAAATGAGAGCTTTCGTCTCGGCCCATCGGGATAGAGATAGACAAAAAAGAAATTTGCGCCGTTTGTAGATCACTCGTATAAATGCAGTAATTCGAGAAAATCCGGGATTCTATAGTTATAGGAGATTAATAAACAAGCTGTACAGAGGACAGTTGCTTCTTTTCTTAATCGTAAAATCCTTGCACAACTAGCTATAGCTATATTAAATAAGAATTGTCTTTCTATCATTTCTAATGACATCCTAAAATAAGGAGATTGGAAGGAATCCTTCGGAATATTTTCCAGAGAATTCCTTGGAGTTGGAGAATGAATTCCGAGAAGGTAGAATAGAAATGAGTATGATAAAATATGATGATAATATGATCAAAAACATTCAATAAAAAAAAGAGTTTTTCTTCTTCCAAAATTCGTTTTTTTTTTTACACCACGACAATAAAATCTGGATTCTCGGATTTTTCGAACAAAACCTCAATTGCCGTTTGAGTTGGAATTGAAATTTGTATTTGATTGATTTTTTGTATCTTTATTCCATTGGTTTTTTGTATTTCTGGCTCTTTTTGTATTTCTGGCTCTAAGATCGGCAGGCCTATAGGCCAATTTGCCTTTTTCCAATTTTCTTTCATAATTTTCATTATTAAGAAAGGGTAATAAAGATAAAATACGAGCTTGTTTTATAGCAAGAGTAATTAATCGTTGTTGTTTTAAAGTCAATCTATTCACCCGTCTAGATAATATTTTTCCTTGTTCACTAATAAATCGACTAATGAAACTTACATTTGTGTAATCAATTTGATCCCCCGTTTGGATTGGGGGCAAACGCCTACGAAAAGACCGCTTCTGCTTGGGCTTAAGAAAAAGTCGCTTGGATTTATCCATGGTTTGTTTCTCCCTTATTTTTTTATTTCGAAAATTCGATTTCGTTCGACCAGATCCGCTAATGATAATTATTTAGAATTAAGAAATCCAATTTTGATTGTTTATATTTATATATATATTTAAATATGTATTAACATATGATATATTAATATTTCATTTTTCTTCTTCTTTTGTATTTGTAAAGGTGACATCGATTCCATCTATTCCTTTATCTCTCCATGAATTGTATGTTTGTAACAATAGGGACAGAATTTTCTCAATTCCAATCGACTGGGCGTATTGTGTCGATTCTTTTGAGTAATATATCTGGAAATGCCTGTTGATTTCTTATTAACGCTGTTTCGAAGACAGCTGTTACATTCCAAAATAACCCGTACTCGGGCATCTTTATCTTTACCCTTGGCCATGATGAACCTCCTTTTGGTTTTTTTTATTCACTCAACTCTTTTCTTTGATTTTCCGATCCGAAACGACGAAGAAAGGGACAAAAAAATAGAAGTGGCTAACTCGAAATTATGAGAGATTTTGTTGCAACCAATATAGTCAAAATAAGTACTACAGCGATCTTAAATTAGATTATACTAAGTATATCTAAGTGAATGTATAGAATAAAGTGAATAAAGTGAAATGCAGGGAGTGTACAACTAACTAAATGCACTTTTTTCTACACGACGAAATACATGTCCATGTCTAATTTACATTAGAAGTTTCGATTCAAATTGCAGTACAATATTTGCATTTTAGTTAAACATCTTGTATGATACTGTTGCCCAAACCACATTTGCACTTCTGTTCTCTTAATTTAATTGAAGGTAATTTACTTTAAGCCCGCCCCCAAGTTACGAGGTTCACTGAGGGGATAATTTACTTTTATTCTTTTTCTTTTCGAACTTATTCGAATAAAAAAAGAGGGGAGGTAGTATTCACAGATATTTCATTGTATCTCTAATCTTCCTCACCCCCCGTGTTAATAACTAGAATGAAAAAAAGGGGAATGTCAACGCATCCGGGAAAAAACGATTGATCTCTATTAACAGACCTGCTAAAGAACTGAACCATAGGGTACTTATTACTGGTGCTGCGGATAGATATGTTTTTAGATTTCGCATTTAAAATCCTCCTTCTTTATTAGAATTGTAATAAAGAATTTGTATTGTAATACATAATGATAATACATATATGATTCGGTTTATATGTGATTAAAGGCCACTTTTTTTTGTTTTGTACGCGAAACTCCTAATTCAATTAGAAATCCCCAACCCAAGGATTTGATAGATAAGATTTTGCTTTTCTTTTTTTAATTATTAATTAAAATTAAAAGAATAAAATACACCCCTTTCCGCCCAAGCATTTGCCAAATTTATGACGAGTTTTCAATTTGATTTTTCACATGTCTAGAAGTTCATTATTATTATATGTTATATGATATGAGATAAAGAAATGACAAGATAAGTTGGGTATCTCAATCAATAAAGAAAATGAAATGCGTATATAGAAAACAATTCGGGGATTCTCTACAATGACATTGTAGGCCAATTGAAAGGGATGTAGCGCAGCTTGGTAGCGCGTTTGTTTTGGGTACAAAATGTCGCAGGTTCAAATCCTGTCATCCCTACCTATTCTTTTTGTTTCACTTCTGAGTAATAACAAACAAAGGGTCAATTGAAATCAATTCAAATTGGACATACCTAATCTTTAATTTATATTATATCTTATATGATAATATTGATAACGTAGGCATTGAAGACATGGTGGAGTTAAAAAAAAAAGAATATTTTTCCGTACAGTCTTATTTTTTGTGATAAGAAAAGCGCTCTTAGTTCAGTTTGGTAGAACGTGGGTCTCCAAAACCCAATGTCGTAGGTTCAAATCCTACAGAGCGTGATTCTGTTATTGTTTTGGTAAGTCAAAAATTTTTCGGAAAAAAGAGAACAGCAATCTGAATTTGACCTCCTACTTTCTTTAATCCACAGGAGGTCAAATTAACAAGGTGTTAATTAATCAAAGGTCCAACTGATCACCACGTCTGTATTGTAAATAGGCAGTTACAAATAATCCAGCCAAAGTAATAGAAATTAGACCTAAGACGATTCCAAATAGAAAAACTTCAATCATTTGAATTTTTTTGAAAAGAAAAAAAAAAGAGAGGTAATATCTATCCTTAAATATTAATCTATATTGCCCATAAATCTCAATAACCAAGAATTCGAAATTGACACGTTAATGAACTGAAGAATAGATGGAATACTGCAATTTTTTTTATTTCAAATAAATCGTATTTTGCTCAGACCAATAAGTAGACCTGAGGTTATAGTTAAAGTTGCTAGTAGAAAACCGAAATAACTAGTTATAGTAGGCATGAAAGAGCTAAATAAACTATTTTCTTTTTTTATACATATGCTTGTAAAACACTTTCCTAAGTTCAATAGTTTTTTTTAAAGATACGAAGATAAGCAAAAATACCAATTGAAGGAAGAAGTCCGATTTTCTAATTTATCAATCATTATCATCATAGATTCTAAAATAAAC